TTCGGCTAATCTTCTTATACCCAGGATAAAGACCCTAGTATAGAAAACATCTATATAACCGCGATTATATGACCAACTGTATATCTTTTTTTTTATTTGATCCAAAAAGAACTTTTTTGGATTCCCTTTTACAAGGGAATTTTTTAAATTCAAATTCTGATAAAAAGAATAAGAGGATCCATAGCATATATATGCTATGAATAGACCGAAAATAGCTAAACTTACAGAAGAAATTGCATTAGTGAAAAACTCATATGAATTTATGGAAGAATTTAAATTTTCTTGGAAGAAGCTTATTGAAGGGGTTAACCACTTTGATAATATGCTTAACTCCGATATTCCATTATCCCCTACTCCATTATCAAAATGGATTCCTATAAATCCAATGAACAAAGTAAAAAGCAGTAATATAAGAAGAGGGAATAGCATAGTATTTCCAGTTTCGCGAGGATAGACAAAAGTGTTTTTAGCCCCAAAAGGAGTACTAAAAAATCCTATCCTATTTCTTGTATTACCGGGAATTTTTGGTATATTTTGTGAAAAAAAAGAAACTCCACTCTTCATTGTTGATAAAACAAAATCCCTATTGACTCCTTTGGGTATACTTTTTCCCCATAAAGATATTGAATACAAAGAACATTCTTTAGTACTACTGTAATTTTGAAAATGAACACGTAAATACCCATCAAAAGTAAGTAAATATATCCGAAACATATAAAATGCAGTTAATCCCGCAGTAAAAGAGGCTATTATTCCAAAAAAAGGTGAATACAACCAACTATTACTAAGGATTTCATCTTTGGACCAGAAGCAAGCAAGAGGTGGAATACCACAAAGAGAAAGTGTACCGCATAAAAAAGTGGTTCTTGTAATAGGAACATATTTTTTTAAACCACCCATAAGAACCATATTCTGACTTTTATCTGGTGAATATCCAACAAGAGGTTCCATTGAATGAATAACGGATCCAGATCCCAAGAACAATAAAGCTTTCGAATAAGCATGAGTGATCAAATGGAATAAAGCAGCTTGATAAGAACCTATACCTAGAGCTAACATCATATAACCCAATTGAGACATTGTAGAATAGGCTAAGCTTCTTTTAATATCTCTCTGAGCAAGAGCTAAAGTCGCTCCTAAGAAAAGTGTTATTGTACCTACTAAAGAAATGAAACTCATTATCAAAGGTAGGGATATGAAAAGAGGAAGAAGTCGAGCTAAAAGAAAAATCCCCGCAGCAACCATAGTTGCTGCGTGTATAAGAGCGGAAATGGGAGTGGGTCCTTCCATAGCATCGGGTAACCATACGTGAAGAGGGAATTGTGCAGATTTTGCAACTGCACCAAGAAATAATAAAAAAGCACACAAAGTAGTAAGTAATGAATTAATCCCATTATTAGGAATCCAGTTATTAGCTATTTTGAACAAGTCCCGAAACTCTAAACTACCTGTTATCCAAAAAAAACCTAAAATTCCTAATAACAGACCAAAATCCCCTACACGATTAGTTACAAAAGCTTTTTGACAAGCACTCGCTGCAATTGGTCGTGTAAACCAAAAGCCTATCAATAAATAGGAACACATTCCCACAAGTTCCCAAAAAAAATAAATTTGTATCAAATTGGAACTAGTAACTAATCCCAACATGGAAGTATTAAAAAAACTTATATAAACAAAAAATCTCAAATATCCCTCATCGTGAGACATATAATCGTCACTATAAATAAGAACCAAGATTCCTACAGTAGTAATTAGTATTAACATAATAGAAGTAAGGGGGTCGATCAAGTATCCAAATTCTAAGGAAAAATCATTATTGATGGTCCAAGACCATAGATATTGATAGATAGAACTCCCTTTTATTTGTTGAATAGATAGGTGAACTGAGAATACCAGAGCTATACTTAAGAGTAAAACACTAGGAAAAGCCCATATGCGACGAAGATTTTTTGTTGCTGTCGGAATAAAAAAAAGACCAAACCCCATTGACATAATAACTGGAAGTGGGAGAAGAGGGATTACCCAGGCATATTGATATGTATGTTCCATAAGAAAAGAAATAGCAATTTTTAATTGAAATTTATAGTTCTTTTTTCTATAAAATAAAATTGTTTCCAATTCACCAAACCTATTCTTATCTTTTTTTGAAGGAATTAAAAAACAAAATAAGAATAAGAAAAAATACTAGAATTCTGAATTTTTCAAAATTAGTCTCATTGAAATATTCATAAATTCAGAATGAGTTTAGTTGCTTAAATTCAAAAAGTTAATCAAAGAATTTCGTTATTTAGTTTTTAGATAAAAAAAGATATTTATTAAAATACAAAAAAAGATTGAATCATTTTACTTTCTATTCCTATTCTTTTTTATTTCTTTCTGTTAAAATAAAATAGCTCTATTGTTTCGTAGCTGTTTGATTGAATTTCAACTATATTGAAATGATATATTTATATCAAATTATCGAATATTGCTTACTTGATATAAAATGGAAATCCTAATGACTAGAATTATCTAAGTTTTAGAATGTCTTGTTTAAGAGACTAATTATTTTTATATTTTGACTGGAATTCAATTGTTGAATACCTTCTCAACTTAATTAACTATTTGAATTTTACCTTTTCCCGCATATGAATATGATATGAGGGCTTATCTCCTATATCTTATATTTATATATGGAATATATTTGATTTTTTTGATATATAAATTGATTTAAATAGAAAATCTTTGTATATATGTATATTATTAAAACAAAGTCTAAAATATATATGAAAAATACGCTAAAAAACTCTTGTCTTATCCACATTAGACAAAATAAAGTAAAAAAAAAAATTAAATTTCGTTATCTTTCAGTATCTAAGTATAAATACTAAGAAAAAACGGAAAGAAGGATTGATTTGCGACAATAGATGTCTTTCACATACAACTAGAAAAAACTAATTCCCTTTTTGAATGGCAGTTCCAAAAAAACGTACTTCGATGTCAAAAAAGCGTATTCGTAAAAATATTTGGAAGAAAAAAACTTATTTTTCCATAGTACAATCTTATTCCTTAGCAAAATCAAGATCATTTTCTAGTGGTAACGAGCATCCAAAACCAAAAGGTTTTTCTGGGCAACAAACAAATAATCAGGTTTTGGAATAATCTGACTATCCCAAAGAAATTCCCATATATAGAACAAAAGTTTTTGGTATATTGTGTCCTCAGTATTCTTTTCCTATCAAAGAACTTTTGATATCTGATAATAGAATCCTCCTAAAAAAAGGAGGATTCTATTATCAGATATCAAAAGTAGAGCATTTTTGCAAATGGACTCTCCTAATCTCGACGATTTGCGAGAAAATAACTATTATTCTTTTAAGTTAACTATTATTTCAAGTTAGCCGCCATGGTGAAATTGGTAGACACGCTGCTCTTAGGAAGCAGTGCTCAAGCATCTCGGTTCGAGTCCGAGTGGCGGCATTCTCGAAAAAGAATACAATAGATTAGAAAATGGATTCAATTCAAAATTTCAAATTCTGTAATGGGACCTTCTCCTTATGCTATTTGTAACTTTAGAACATATACTAACTCATATCTCTTTCTCAACCATTTCAATTGTAATTACGATTCATTTGGTAACCTTATTAGTTCGTGAACTTAGGGGATTACATGATTCGTCAGAAAAAGGAATGATAGCTACTTTTTTCTCTATAACAGGATTCTTAATTTCTCGTTGGGTTTCTTCGGGACATTTTCCATTAAGTAATTTATATGAGTCATTGATCTTCCTTTCATGGGCTCTGTATATTCTTCATACTATTCCTAAGATACAGAACTCTAAAAATGATTTAAGCACAATAACTACGCCAAGTACTATTTTAACGCAAGGTTTTGCCACGTCGGGTCTTTTAACTGAAATGCATCAATCTACAATACTAGTACCTGCTCTCCAATCTCAGTGGTTAATGATGCATGTCAGTATGATGTTACTAAGCTATGCAACTCTTTTGTGCGGATCCTTATTATCCGCCGCTCTTCTAATCATTAGATTTCGAAAGAATTTCGATTTCTTTTCTAAAAGGAATAAAAATGTTTTAAGTAAATTTTTATTTAGTGAGATTGAATATTTCTATGCAAAAAGAAGTGCTTTAAAAAACACTTCTCTTCCTTCATTTCCAAATTATTACAAATATCAATTAACTGAGCGTTTGGATTCTTGGAGTTATCGTGTCATTAGTCTCGGGTTTACCCTTTTAACCATAGGTATTCTTTGTGGAGCAGTATGGGCTAATGAGGCGTGGGGATCCTATTGGAATTGGGATCCTAAGGAAACTTGGGCATTTATTACCTGGACCATATTTGCAATTTATTTACATAGTAGAACAAATCCAAATTGGAAGGGTACGAATTCTGCATTTGTAGCTTCGATAGGATTTCTTATAATTTGGATTTGCTATTTTGGTATTAATCTTTTAGGAATAGGTTTACATAGTTATGGTTCATTTACATTACCATCTAAATGATTACATAACATAAAACCTTCATTTTATGAAGGTTTTTTCTATTTTTGTTTGATTTGAGAACCCCTTTGAACGTCTTTTCAAAGGGGTTCCAAAAAATTTGAAATAGATCTAATTAGACTTTTTTACTTTTTTGAGAATTTTTTTGTTTTTCCACTATGGAATATAGAGCGAACTAGTTAAAAAAATTAAATTCTATTTAGGATAATAATTGGATAAAAGAGCCTCTACCCTGTCAACGGATAGCGAGAGAACAAAATCTGGATAGATACCAATTCCGATTACTGGTAAAAAGATACAGATTAAAAGAAAGAGTTCTCGTGGTCCAGAATCCACAAAATTTGCGTTTGGAACATGAAATAACTTGTATCCATAGAACATTTGGCGTAACATAGATAATAAATAAATAGGAGTTAATATCATTCCAATTGCCATTAAAAAAGTAATTAGCATTTTTGGCATTAACATAAATTTAGGACTAGTAATTAGTCCAAAAAATACTACTAATTCTGCAACAAAACCGCTCATTCCCGGTAAGGCAAGAGAAGCCATTGAAAAGCTACTAAACATAGTAAAAATTTTGGGCATTGGTATAGATATCCCTCCCAGTTCTTCGAGATAAACAAGACGCATTCTATCACAAGCCGTTCCCGCCAAGAAAAAAAGTGTAGCACCGATAAATCCATGCGATAGTATTTGTAAAATAGCTCCATTTAGTCCAATGTTGGTTATGGAACCAATTCCTATAATTATAAAACCCATGTGAGATACCGAGGAGTAGGCTATTCTTTTTTTAAAATTTCGTTGACCAAGAGAAGCTGAAGCTGCATAGATTATTTGCACCGCTCCTATTATTACTAACCAGGGGGAAAATAGATAATGAGCATGAGGTAACAATTCCATATTGATCCGAATCAATCCGTATGCTCCCATCTTTAATAGGATTCCTGCTAAAAGCATACATGTACTGTAATGTGCTTCCCCATGGGTATCCGGTAACCATGTATGTAGAGGTATAATCGGCAATTTGACAGCATAAGCAATAAGGAAGCCAAAATAAAGTAGTATTTCCAATGTTGCAGGATATGATTGATTAATCAATCTTTCCAAATCTAATGTTGGTTCGTTGGAACCATATAAGCCCATACCCAGAACTCCGATTAAGAAAAAAATGGAACCACCTGCAGTATATAAAATAAACTTGGTAGCTGAATATAGACGCCTCTTTCCCCCCCACATGGATAAAAGTAAGTAAACAGGAATTAATTCTAACTCCCACATGATAAAAAAAAGTAAAAGGTCTCGTGAAGAAAATAATCCTATTTGACCGCTATACATTGCTAGCATAAGGAAATAGAATAATCGCGAATTCCGGGTAACCGGCCAAGCCGCTAAAGTAGCTAAAGTAGTGATAAATCCTGTCAATAAAATAGATCCTAATGAAAGTCCATCGATTCCCAATCTCCAGTGGAAATCAAAAACATCTATCCATTTAGAATCCTCCCTTAATTGCATTAAGGGATCCTCTAATTGGAAATGATAACAGAATGCATAAGTCATTAGAAGGAATTCTAATAAACAAATGGAAATAGTATACCACCTAACGATTTTGTTTCCTTTATGAGGTAAAACGAAAATGAATAAACCCGCAAATATCGGCAAAACAACAAGTATTGTTAACCAAGGAAAATAACTCATGATAAAGTAATAAAGACAAGATACGTTTTGACCAGAAAAGCCCATGCTCGATTATTTTGAGCACAGGCTTCTTCGGTAAAGAGGAATCAGACGATTCAAGTGGAGTTTTTTGTAACGTATCAATAAGATAGAGCCATGCTGCGAGTTGTTTCAGGCCCTAAATAAACGCGAACACTTAAAAAATCGGTTGGGCAGGCAGATTCGCATCTTTTACAACCCACACAATCTTCGGTTCTCGGCGCAGAAGCAATTTGCTTGGCTTTACATCCATCCCAAGGTATCATTTCTAATACATCTGTTGGACAAGCTCGTACACATTGAGTACATCCTATACATGTATCATAAATTTTTACAGAATGTGACATTGGATCTAGAAATTTTCCTTTTCAACATAAAAATTTTCGATCTGGTAAAAATGAAATTAGTACTATATAAGTTAGATGTATTGTAGACACCAGATGAAGCAATGGTTTATCCAAACTTTAACAAATAATGTAATATATTTCTTAATCTGTTTGTGAGAAAGCGTGAAAAGAGCCAAGAAATTTGAATTTAAGGCTTCAACATTAAAAATTATATGAGTTCAACATACTAATTCGAATTAGCCAATAAATTGGCTAGCATCTTTTCAATATAAATTATTGCAATTTGAATATTGAAATATCAATGAATTGCAAAAATGAAAAATTCAAGCAAAATTCAATAAATAAAAAAGAATACTCTGAAATAACCTACTTCAAAAATATGTATTCTCAAATAAGAATAAGAAAAGAAGACTCGAATTTTATTAATCTTAATAATTAATGTTCCATATTATTATATTATTATATATGATATGCGCCTTTGTTTATTTGTTTAAAAGATTCTATGTCTAATTATTCAAAAAATTCGATTGATTGATACGAGTTGATTTCCTGTTACGATGGATGGAAGAAAGAATGGATAGTCCAATAGCTGCTTCAGCAGCCGCAAGGGCTATAACAAAAATTGCGAAAATATCTCCTTTTAATTGGCGACTATCAAATAGATCAGAAAATGTTACGAGATTTAGATTAATTGAATTCAGTATAAGTTCAAGACATATTAGAGCTCTAACCATGTTTCGGCTTGTGATCAATCCATAGATACCAATCGAAAATAAATAGACACTCAAGAAAAGTACATGCTCAAACATCATTAACTAACTCCTTATCAATCTCGATTCATTTCAATATGAGAGAATTGAACCGATTCAATTAATTAGAATAGAACAATTACGCAACAAAAAAGAAAAGAAAGTATTTGTTGTGTTAACAGTAGATGGGTTTTACTAAATCAAAATTTTGATTCTTTAGTTATTTTTTTAGATTTGAAATTCTAAGAATTTTGACTCATTCCAAGTTCTAAGTATTTCTTATTGTCGAGCCATAGTAATCGCACCTATTAAAGAAACTAGAAGAATTAGGGAAATGAGTTCAAACGGAAGATAAAAATCAGTTGCTAAATGAATCCCAATTTGTTGAACGTTATTTATGAGACCCTGTTCTACTATTTGGTTTGATCTTGTAGTCCAAAGAATTCCATACCATGACGTATCTGGGATAGTAGTCATTAATGAAAAAGGAATAGTTATACAAAGGATTGAAGTAAACCCATCTCCAATAGTCCAATAATTCTTATCTTTAGACCACTCGGAGCCATTTACAAACATTACAGCAAATATGATCAAGACATTTATGGCTCCCACATAAATAAGAAGTTGTGCGACAGCTACAAAGTAAGAATTCAATAAAAAATAGAATAAGGATATACAAACAAGAACTAATCCCAGCGAAAAGGCAGAATAAATTGGGTTGGTAAGTAATACTACTCCTAAACCCCCTAGTAGAAGAATAAATCCACCAAATAGCACAAGAATCTCATGTATTGGTCCAGGTAAATCCATTATGGATAATAAGAAATTTATAGTATAAAAATTTTCATGAACTGAATAAAACTAAAAGATTCAAGGAAACAAAAAGGGATTAGGATATTTATATATAAATTGGATAGTTAGAAATCACATCATCAAAATTAAATCTACTCTCATTTTAAATCATGAATAATTTTTAATAAAATAAGTAGTAGTTATTCATTTTTCTAACAAAAAAATCCTAGTACCTAGTAATCAGTAATCGTTCTTGAATTCCAAGATTTTTCTTCTTCTATTTTACTTTGAGGCGAATTCCTAATTGTTTGAATTGTGTAATCTCCCATTATGGAGACTGGTAACCGACTCAAAGCAATTTGATTGTAATTCAATTCATGACGATCATAAGTAGAAAGTTCATATTCTTCCGTCATTGATAAACAGTTTGTCGGACAATATTCAACACAGTTACCACAAAATATACAAACTCCGAAATCAATACTATAATTAAGCAATTGTTTCTTTTTAATATCCTTTTCAAATCTCCAATCCACAAGGGGTAGATCTATAGGGCATACACGAACACATACTTCACAAGCAATACATTTATCAAATTCAAAGTGTATTCGCCCCCGGAAACGCTCTGATGTAATTGATTTTTCATAAGGGTAGTGAATCGTTACAGGTAAACGATTTGTGTGGGATAAGGTAATTATGAAACCTTGACCAATGTATCTTGCGGCGCGTATTGTTTGTTGACCATAACTAATGAACCCAGTTATCATAGGGAACATATTCTAAATATCTATGAAAAAGGTATGTTTCTTTCTCTTGTTTGTGAGAACTTGAGTGTTGAAGATATTCTTACTATTTTTGTATTATCTTATTTATAGTGAAACTAGTTGAGAAGAGGTTGTTAATAAGAGATTGCCCAGAGAAATAGGTAAAAGAAATTTCCATCCAAGATTTAATAACTGATCCATTCTCATTCGAGGTAAAGTCCATCTTATTGTGATAGAAATGAAGAGAAATAAAAAAGCTTTAGTTAATGTAATAAGGATACCCATTATAATTTCCAAAGTTCCAACCATTTTATTCATTTGGAAAAATCCAAAAAAAGATATATAGGGAATAGAAAAATTCCACCCGCCTAAGTAAAGAACAGTTACAAATAAGGAGGAAACTAATAAATTTAGGTAAGCAGCAAGATAAAATAAACCATATTTAATACCAGAATATTCGGTTTGATAACCCGCTACTAGTTCTTCCTCCGCTTCTGGTAAATCAAAGGGTAATCTTTCACATTCTGCCAACGAAGAAATTAGAAAAACTAGAAAACCTATAGGCTGGCGCCAAAGATTCCATCCAAAAAAACCATATTTTGACTGTGCTTCAACTATATCAACCGTACTTGAACTGTTAGATAATCATAGTCGATGATAACATCACAATTCCCACCGCTATTCCAAAACCGTACATGAAACCTTAGCTTCATACGGCTCCTCTATGATCAGAAAAAAGGATTATTTCGTTTCGGTCTTATCTTATCCTCTGGGCGTAGATCGAATTAGGTAAGATAAAATTGATTGGAAAGTCCTAAATTAGACCAAAGCAATTCCGTCTGCTAAAATAATAAAAAGCGCTTCCGAATTGATCTCATCCTTTATAAATGAAAGTTTTTTCTTGTTCAGTAATATCGGTAATAACTTAATATTGGAATAAAAAACTCGTTATAGCAATTAATAAATGGAAAGAATTGGGTATTAGTTCATAAAGAATTCTGTATGAATCTAGATAAAAGAAAAAATAAATAAAGATCCTTTTTTGTTTTTTGTATTGCATTACATATCTTTTGTCCTATTCTTCTTTCCTGGGGAAGGGGATACTTAAAAAGAAAAAGGAAATAAAGGGTTAATTCGTTCTTGATAGCCATTTCCTTAACAAGTGAATGGGAATATACTCTGGATCGGAATCCGAAGAAAGTACTACTTGATCATTTCCACCAATTTCAAGTCCTTATTATGATTCCTTTTATGAGGAAAAATGCCTAATGATTTAGATTCTCTCATTACTAATCCTTTATGTACTTTAGTGTTCCTAACCCCTCACTAACTTTTTTTGGATTCTTTTATATAGTTCTAAGTTCTAGTAATAACTAAAAATATTCTAGTAATGGAATTACATATTGTGAATCCTTTCTTCTTGCCCGCTTCAAAATATGATGACTAATCAAACAATCTTGGGGTAAAGAGTTTACTATGTTTACTTCAACTTTTTCTTGTACGTAGGAAATGAGATTTTATTTTTACTACAAATTCATAAGTTGTTTTGTTTCACTCATATAGCTATCTTGTTTAACTTACCAACCTGAATACAGAATAAGAAAAGGAAGAAAGATAAGTATTCAATGGATTTTATAGGAAAAGCTCCTTTTTTAACGAATCACACGTAGAGATATTGCTAGTACACAAAAAGTTAATGGTATTTCATAACTAATAGATTGAGCAGCTGCTCGTAGACCGCCTGAAAAAGAATATTTATTATTTGAGCTATATCCTGCCATAAGAAGACCAATAGGAGCAATACTTGAAATGGCAATCCATAAAAAAACACCAATACTAAGATCAGCTAAAACAAAATGATATCCAAAAGGAATAACTAAAAAACTTAATAAAACGGATATGACTGCTATAGAGGGTCCAACACCAAATAAAGGAATCTCTCCTCGGGATGGGAGGATATCCTCTTTAAAAATTAGTTTAGTTCCATCTGCTATAGCTTGAAGCAGTCCCAGGGGGCCGGCATATTCAGGACCAATACGTTGTTGTATCGATGCGGATATTTCTCTTTCTAACCACACAATTACGAGTACTTCTATTGTGATTCCCAGTAGGAGGGTCAAAATAGGTAGAATCCATATCAGTCCATAAACTTCGTTTAATAATTCCGATTTCGAAAAAGAATTGATAGTTTCTACCTGTACCCTCTCTATTATCATTTCAACGATCAACTTCCCCCATAATGATATCTATACTACCTAATATCGTCATGATATCAGCCAATTTCATTCTTTTAACTAGCTGAGGAAGAATTTGCAAATTAATAAAACCGGGTGGACGAATTTTCCATCTCCAGGGGAAAAGACTGTCATCTCCTACCAGATAAATTCCTAATTCACCTTTTGGAGCTTCTACTCTTACATAAAGCTCTTGCTTTGATAATTCAAAATTAGGGGAAGGTTTTTTACCAAGAAACCTATATTCAAAATCATTCCATTCCGAATTCTTTGCTTTCTTAAAGCGTCGGGCTTCTAAATTCTCATAGGGCCCCCCAGGCATTTTCTCTACAGCCTGTTGAATAATTTTGATGGATTCCTTCATTTCACCAATTCGTACTAAATAGCGAGCTAACGAATCTCCTTCTTTTTGCCATTGGACTTTCCAATCAAATTGATTGTAAGATTCATAAGGATCAATTTTACGAAGATCCCATTGTATTCCAGAAGCTCGTAACATTGGTCCCGATAAACCCCAATTTACAGCTTCTTCTCCGCTAATAAAACCGACTCCTTCAACTCGTTCTAAAAAAATAGGATTCTGTGTAATAAGTTGTTGATATTCAACAACTCCTCGTAAAAAATAATCACAGAAATCTAAACATTTATCCATCCATCCATAAGGTAGATCCGCAGCTACTCCTCCGATGCGAAAGTAATTATGCATCATTCGCATACCTGTAGCAGCTTCAAATAGATCATATATTAATTCTCTCTCTCTAAAAATGTAGAAAAAAGGAGTCTGTGCGCCAAGATCCGCCATAAAAGGTCCAAGCCATAACAAGTGAGAAGCTATACGGCTCAATTCTAACATAATTACACGAATATAGCTGGCTCTTTGAGGTATTTGAATATTCTCCAAGAATTCTGGTGCATTTACCGTTATTGCTTCTGTAAACATAGTAGCTAAATAATCCCACCGCGTTACATAAGGCAAATATTGTATAATGGTTCTGTTTTCTGCTATTTTTTCCATTCCTCTGTGTAAATAGCCTAATATGGGTTCACAATCAACAACATCTTCACCATCGAGAGTAACGATCAGTCGAAGAACACCATGCATTGATGGGTGGTGAGGGCCCATATTTACTATCATTAGATCTTTTCTTGTAAGCGGTAGACTCATATTCTTTTTTCTTCCTTAATTCATTATTCCATGAATTCCTCAAAACGAGGCTCATCAAAATGCAAAATCTAAGACTACTATAAGACTACTAATAAAATAAGAAAAAAAAAAATTCGAACGATTAAATTACTTCTCCCGAATATCCAACTGACTTATTAATTTCTTATAACGTACTCTATTTTTCTTTGCCAAATAAGCCAGCAAACGTTGACGTTTTCCCAAAAGTCTTCGTAG